TAATAGTCAGTGGGAAATCGGTAGCCTTTTCTTCAACTCTGAAGAAATGAGTAATGCTTCCTGCGAAAGAAGAGGATCACTTGCTTACATACGTGATTATGCAGCTGGCCCATTAGTGGGTTCAATTCCTGCTTGCCTTTCATTTTGAATTGAAAGAGTAGTCTCGAGCCGCGCTCTTCTGCCATGCGAAGGGAAGATCGGATTGAACGGCTAGCGAACTCCGGCAAGAAAACGACGAAATAGCTCATAGCCCGGGTTACTTATCTTACTTATTATTTATGGGATCCCCCTTGGCCCCCTTTGGTCTGAAATAGCCGTACGCACTCTGGAGGTAGAGCCCAAGAATCCTATCTTTTTTGTTGAGTGGAAGTAGGAATGGAGTGGCTCATGCCAGACCGGAGAGATCATACTTATCGGCTAGCTCAATCGCAAATCGGGCATCCCCATGATATATTCAGCCAGCTTGTTAGCTCAGCCTCTTGCAGACCCTCGGGACTCGACATTCTTATAGGATTCCATTTCGTCTCCACAAGTTAGCCTGTCTGCCTGCAAGGCCCAATCGAAGCAGATTGTCCCCGACCTTAAGGGTTCCGGATAGCGCCCCTTCACTTGTAGTTTCGCTACTCTAGGACATCAACACCAACTCAGGCTCCAGCCCTAACTTCAGCTTTAGATGAAACTTATAATTAGGCTTCAGCTCCAGCTCTAGCTTAGGCTTCAAGCATAGAATTAGGCACCAGCCTCGGCCTAGGCATCGGCTTCCTTCTTCGTAGTCTTCTTCTTCCCTCGGATTCGGCATAGCCTTCTTCAGATTATTCATCCTTGTCTTCGTCTCTGTCTACCAGATCGGATCCAATAAAAGCTGTTCGTCCCCCTTCTCGACGTTCCCGGAGGGTGGCTCTTCACTTGGTGTTCACTATTCTAGGGTCTTGGCACTAACAATGGCACAGACTTTCACTTCGACTTAGTCCTCAGCTCGTGAATCTGGCTATCTAAATATATCCGGATTCCTTTCTGATGCGCCTTATGTTTCCAAAAGGTAAGACTTTCCCCTTCCTTTCTAGGTACGTGGGTGTTAGCCTGCCGGATATAACTCAATCGATGCGGTTCGTCCCCTTCCTCCAGCCCGCCCTTCCAGCGCTTCTGGATGACCCTTCGTACCCGTATTCAGAATTATACCTCCGCGGATCTCCCCTCCTTCTCCGAAAGCTTTACGAATCAGACAGGGCAATTCCTGACTTTCACTTCAGAATCTGGTACTTCACCTGGGGTTAGGCTTTTCAACTGGGCCAAGGGGAGAATTAAAACTTTCACTTCGGAAGGAGGAATGGCAAGTAGAGTTCCCACTGCAGCAGTTTCCGAATCAGGGATGTTAAATTACTTTTGTCTCAGAATTAGACCCATTTGTTACCCTTTTTGGAATAGTTGGGGCAGAAATGTAATAAATAATAGGCTGCTCGATCTGCTGTTCCGGCAAGCAGCCCTTTCGCTCGTTCCCTTGGGGCTTTTGGGGGCCAACCTGTTCCATATGAGCAGCAGGAGCATAAGCCCCCCGTGTTCGCAAACTCTCATGTAAGGGACCTACTTTCCTTCACACTATACCTTCCGGAGTGCTTATGGAATATCCTGTTGAGTGGGTTTGATGCTAATAAAACAGGAAGGAGCCCAGCAGCTCCCCTTTTTCGGGATAAAGTAACGAAATATGGTAGGAATAGATCTATATATGTATAAAAAAGAAGTGAAAACGAAAGAGTTGGTGTCGCACGTACTGATAACTCTATCCCGCGCTGAAAGCGAGAGGGACGGACGAAACTATGCTTCACCCACTTTAGTCTTTAGTGGTTGAACAGCTGAAAGCTAACTTCAACTTATCTTTCTGATTGACTGCTGTTTCCATGCTTGTTTTTGAGACCGGGGCTGCTATTCTTATATTTGATATTCGAGTTACCCTGTGCGCTAGTTGACTATCCAATATTGGCCGACCGACGGATGGGCTCCCTTAAGGGCGGAGCTCACCAACTGGGTGGCGTGGAAGGGGGATATTTAGCTATGTGCGGGTAGAGCTGCTCCTGCTCAGTTGCCACTGGATATCCACATTTATCCCCTAGAGCTGCTGTTCATTCCTCCCCCCATCGGTTGAGTGTTTTCATTCCCCCGGGCCTTATTGGAAAGTCGGGGCTTCCCCTCCTTTTTCCGAGGAAACTACCCACCCTTGCCATAGCTACCCCCAGCCAAAAGGCCATAGATAGGCTTTTGGCCCTAAAGCTACGGTTAAGGCCCCAGCCAATTCTGAATCTGAATAAAAAAACAGTTGAACTAGAGTTTTCCCCTACTTGTATGAGTGGGGCTCGCGCTATAAATTTAAGTAATTAATTGGCCAACCGCACCTAAGATGACTGAGAACAGGAACTACCCGATCAAAGAGTCTTCCTTCTGCGCCTGGGCCTTCCCTTAAGATGAGAACAAGAGGGGTGAGCTTCACCTGAAATCATTTCCTAGGATTGAGGTTGATTGGCTTGTTCAAGGCAAGGCTCGACGTAGTTGAGTTGTTATGGGGAATCTCCTATCTAAGATTGAGGCTAAGCTCCTGTTCTGGCTCGGTCTTTAACCCATTTAAGGTTAGCTTTGGTATTTAGCCATTGAGGAGAGAGGGGTATATTAGAATTTTCGGTTTAGTGAGAATAGCTCTAGTCTGAGAGCTTAAGCGAAAAGTTAAGAGTATGGGCGGGCAAGTTTAGGCAAAACTCAATATCACATTAGGAAGTGCAGTAGTTAGCGGGCTCCTTTCACTTTTATGTTGATGGATAGGCGGACTTCACTCCCATTGATAGCATGGGATATGATCACAAGAGCTGATTCAATCGGGTTCACATCATCGGGTATGATCACTGCTAGCAATCCAGTTAGTTAGGTCTCTCTTATACAGTCTTAGAGAATATCTAATCTGATCAGATAACGGAATTCAATTAAACCCGTTGAACTGTTCTCTTAGAGAAGTTCATATTCATCTATCCCGCTGACTGGCTTATAGATTAGAGGTTGACTCAGGAGCTTCCTAGTATAATGTCTACTAGGATAGATTACTCATATAGCGCGTCTTCCTATAACGAGCTTAAAAAGATCCCAGGTTACTCCTAAAAACAAGGCTTAGGAGGGTTGCTGACTACTAAAGGGTAGCTTGCTTACGCACCTGGGATTTTAGGATTAGCTGGTGACTCTAGAAAGAAAGGGTTTAATAAATAGAGGCTGACTTGCTCGCAAAAGGGTACAACGCTGGTAGGCTATATAGGGATTGACGGATACAAAGGTTGGATAAGGTTAGCTTACTCCTCTCCTACTCTAGCATTTGGATACAGAGAACGACTATCCCGCTGGATCTTCTGTTGATGCTTAAAGGCTGGGCTATAGGCGGACTACATAACCTTACGAGTGATTAGCTTAAACTTGGGACTGATAGCCATACTCTAAAAGCTTGCACCAGGTCTCTCACTATACCCCGGGATTCTCTAGCTCTTGCACGCTGACTTTATCCTATGGTCTCTCTCGGGGCAAGGTAAGCTTTCTCTTATTGCACGCCTACCTTTCTTTGTAAGGGGTTTTGGGATGAGGATAATTAGTTTGTAATTAGCACTAAGGCAGTGGAAGCAGAATCCGTTGATGAATGCTTATATATAAAAAAATCAAGTAAAAACTAGGATAAGGTTTTGTAGAATAGGTAGGGCACGGCTCTTCTCTCAAATAATCCTATCATCTATGTCTTCGTCCGAGTGGATTTCCCATGGTATGAAAAGTCGGGAATATCTATATTTACATAAAATAATTTGTGGACGGATGCCCTTGATCAGGAAGTCGAACATATGCCCGTATAGGTAAAATACAATACGTCCGTCGATCATACTAAAATACAGGACGGACTAGAAGGGACCTAAGCAGTCCTTGATTGGGAGATTTCATCCCTTCAATAGCAGCCCTTGTACTGATTTTAAGCTCTTCACTGGCGCCTTTGTATGTCTCAACTTGACCTCTTATTGCCGGTTATAGGCTTGGTTGTCGGGCCGGCAGTTAAAAAATGTTTCGGATACAGCCCCAACATGTCTTTCGTCTAATCGGGAGAAAAAAGGAAAAAGGCGTTATTGCTGTGCTTCCCTTCCCAGTCACCATTCCGACAGGGAATGAAGCGAGGTAGATCTAAGAAGCTTGAAACTAGGCAGCAAAATAAGGAAGAGTGGCTTACCGCAGGCTTTTCAAAACAAATACTTAAAGAGATATCGGCTAAACGAAAAGGGGATTTGTGCTTTCCTCTTAAAGTAGGGGTTGGACCAAGAAGATAGGTCACAAGTGGCCTTACTCTCTTTGTTTCGGAATGAGGATGGGAAGGCCTTCCACTCCAATAAATGATAGGACAGCTTTTGGTGCCCTACTCTCGCGGAACGGAAGGAAAGCCACAGAATAAAGTTTGCTACTAGAAAGGAAAGAAAGAGAGGGAGACAGAGAAGGGATCCTAACGCATTCCCTTAGTGATATTCACCTAGAGACAAGACTATGTCACAAGATAAGACAATAAAATAATACAAAAAAGAAGATAGTCTGATAGATAGGAGAAAGAGAGGAGTCTAGAGCAACTACAGGAAACTATTAGACGTTACGCTCCTACCTATAGATAGGAGGAACTTCCCTGACTCTCTGTCTCTGCATCCTGACCGCTTCTTTTCTTGCTATGGGACTAACGGGAGTGCCCGCATCTTGCTGTGAACTAGAATCTCCTACTCACATTTTTAGATTCCTCCGTGCTTATCCCCTAATGTGTCGTCCTCCATGAATGTGGCACCTGTAGAGGGTGATGAAAAACCATTAAATTAAGGCTCTCACCGGAGCCCAGGGGCAACACTTACATAAGCCACTGTCAACCACTGTAATAAGAGCAATGGGATACACGACAACGAGCGAATCTCTTTCCCCTTTAACTGAACCTCTATACCCGACAGAGGAATGACAGCGGGAATGGACCTTAGCAACCCCCTTCTCCTTCCATTGCAAATACTTAGATAGATGGAAATGGTTCCCTTCCTTGAGCAGGAATGCATGAGTTGTTAATCCGTATATGAGTCCCCTCACTTCCTCATGTAAGTCAATGTTTCCCCCTCTAGGAGGAGAAATATCTTTCTCATAACTTCGCAAGCCTACCTGACATTCCCTTCTATCATTCGTTCCTGGATAGCTGTGGTGTTCCAAGAGACATATGGAAGATTTCGAAGCCTGCTCTGTGATGGGAGGTGAGGCTGTTCAAGGAAGTATCCTTGGGGAAGGCCGGGCAGTCAAGCGGGCTTAGGAGAGATTGAGATTCTATTCTTCGGGAAGGGAAGTTGTTACGAAAGGTTCTCAGTCTTTCGACTTCCTCATCCATATGAGGACCGGTTTTTTTTGTTCTGGCTTGTAGCTTGATAAAGGGCGGATGGAAGGATAGCTGGAAATTTAATTCCACTTAGAATTATAAGGAAAAAAGTCTCAGTATCTAATGAACCGAACGCTTCAGCCGTGGAACAAACTGCTGGACCAATGTGTTTGTGCCAAATCAAAAGGCAATGACAATTGTCTCAGGAGCAATCCCTTTCAGTTCAAATTCCGAGCTTGCACAGGGTATATCCCACTTAAGGGAATGGGGGGCAAGAAAGAATAGATTAGAAGCCCCTTGAAGTTTCCTTTATCTATCCTTTATTTGTGAATCCCAAGTGGGAGTCAAATAGGAGAATATGAGAACACTTGAGAGTCTTTCTATTACTTCCTTGCTTACCTGGCTCACTTCGCAACAAAGAGAAGTAGTTTATTTGCTTGCTTAGCTCGAAGATGCCAACTTCGTTCACTTACGTCTCTCGTTTACTTGTTAGCTAGCCCTATTCCTCACCTTTGCTTTGAGGGTATCTAAATATAAAGTGGTGTGCTCGTTAGAGGATGCTTTTTGAGTTAGCTAAGCGACTACCTTAGTTGAAGGTGGGAGAGCAGCAAAGTCTCTTATCTTCCCAAAGAAGGCAGAAATCGAGATGTGAGAAAAAGAATAGCTATTCACTCTCCAAAGCCCTAATAATTCTTTCTAGCAGATGTGAAGAGAGGAAGGATTGTTGACAATTCAATAAGCACTGCAATAACCTCTGACGGAATGATCTCGGTGTTCTCGCTATGTCGTCAATCTCAGTATACGGAAATGGTCTGACCAAGAGGCATCGATCTGGAGTGGGTCTTGCATTGCCGGATGACAGGAGCCCTTCACCTCCACTCTTCAATTATATCCATACCAGGTGAACACAGATGATCGACCTTCAGTGCCTGGTCAACCATTAAAGAAGAGAAGAGGAGCGGAACAATGAGAAGGAGTTCGTAGCCCTCCAACCAGAACTAATCAACCCGCCTCTTCAACATCTCCATTTCCCATTCCATCTCTGGGATCCAATGCTTCTTCACCGGGCCCGCCCGATCCCATTCCAATGCCTAGCCCGAAAGCATGGAATCACCATCATTCTCCATATGACCCGATAGCAACACCAGGATCCCAATCCTAGTATTTCCTCTCTCCTGGCAAAGAAAGGAGGGGAGAACCCCGGTATCTATCTACTGGTCACCCAAACAAATGAAAGCTCCTGCCCTCAAATGCTTCCCAACGAGAGAAGCTAAGGGAGCGCCGTTAAGGCCGGTTGTCCAATCAACGGAAATGGGAGTCAGTGACCTAATGGAGGTACTGAGCCCAAAGCTGGATCTAATGTCTTCTGTTCCAGGATCAAATGCTTGGGAGGCAGCCTCTGCATCTGCATTTCCATTCCCAGGGAGCTCAAAGCAATCGCCATCAGGACCAATCCCTAGCGCCCAAGCAACGGCAGCTAAGAACCTTTATTCGAGACCATTAGTAGGTAGCACGTCGAGGTTCCAAGCCGAACCAAAGCAATCTATTTATCCGAACCAACTAGCGATCAAATACCAGCCAAGGATTCCACTCTCTCTCCACCTGAATCGACGGTTTAAATATCTTAGTAAGATATATCGGTTCAGCCAGCTAGCTGCATGCCGTATCGGGAAGCGCTGATTCATTCCCCCGATTGTGGAATTTCGACATGTTTGTGGTGAACGAGGAGCGGACCTACGTCTAGAAGAGAATACCGGCTAGGGTGTGAGCACTTTTATACTACGGAAATAACAGGCATACCAACTTGATCGTTACCGGTCATCAATTCAACCTCTCGTACGAGTAGGAGTGCTTGGTCTTCTACTTGAGCGATGGGCTAGAAGCCCGAGCGATACCTTATATATATAATTATAATAATCTAGAATGCAAAAATCCCGGGGTATGTATGGATCCGTGATCCTAATATGAATGGAGGAAGTGCGCCTAATAGGTAGGAATGGCAGGGTTAACAGCAATGGCTGGTTAAAGAGTCTTTGATGCAAAAAAAGTGCTTCTCATCTCCTTATTTTGAATTCCATGATTCTTCATTTCCCACCCTAGCTTTATTGCGAGCCAAAAACCTTGATGGATTCCCCTTTCTTTTCAATGCAAGCTTTCTCCGTGCTTACCCGATAAGCTCATTCAGGTGTGACAGTTGCTGATAGCTTCTCTTCTGGCGCTATCACACTCATTATTCTATTCTAGTAGTAGATAGTCGGCCATTCGGCTCCTAGCCTCTTTGCCCCTTTCTATACCTAAGCTCTTCACCCGCTTCGTCCGTTGCTAGTCTGACCCCTTCCTTTGATCCGAAGGGACTGCCCTTTGGTTTGGTACGCTACTCTGTTATGATTATGATAGAGTCTTCGCTTAGCGACGAGAATCACTAATCTCGGCCTTGCGGGATAGAATAGATAATCAAGGCTATTGCCCCTTCTTTCAACTCCAGTTGCTTTCGGCGCCTGTTCTATTGGCCTGTTAGGAATAAAAACCTCTTTCTTTGGCTTTGCCTCTTGTCGAGGCTCTTTCTTCTTTCTGTGACTTGGCCCGTGCGTGAAGGTCTGTGTCCGTTCTTGTCCCTTCCCGTGGTACTGGCTAATCCAGGAGATCTGGTTCTAGAACCGGGTGCGGGTGAATAACTCATCTAAGTATGACCGTTCTGTCTGCCCACCCCTTCTTCCATTCCATAAAGTCAGGGCGTAGGAAGAAGATCATGTTCTCGCTTCCCTTATCTGTTTGGCCTGGAGGCGTATCTCCCGATGGTCGACTGAAGGCTTATTACCGATTAGCCTTTTTGCTACTAAAGATACTTATGGAACTCAGGCTGACTTGTTTGCTTTGCTCTACGCTGGGAAGACGACGGTGCGATTTCATCTGTTGGAGGCGTAACCGCAGCAGTTAGGTCTACTCTAAAGGTCGTTCCGTTCTCCTCGGATGAGAATCGGTAGCTGTTAGAATAGTGGTAGCGGTGTTACTTTCTTCTTGAAAAGACTGCTTGACTTGCTTTCCTTACTCTATCGAATAAGTAATATCTTACCTTTGCTAGAAGGTAGTGAGTGCATTGATGCAGAGAAGTTGGAATATAGTCAGTGTGCCACGAGTGACTCCTTTTGTTGTCAATTGATTTGACTCTGTCTCCTCCCAGGAAGGATAAGATAGAGATTATCTCGTCTTTGTGGTTTAGGTTTAGTAAGAGCATGGCTTAAAGAAGCGAGTGAGTCTTGGAAAGGTATTATCGAAGTCACTTCCAGATTATAATTCTATTCTTTTGGGCTCATCCGTAGGGCAGCTAGAAGGCATAGGTTCCGATTCCGTATGGCTACTGAGAATGACCCTAAGACATCGGTCTAACATTCTAGCCATGTCATAAGCTGGATTCGACCGAAGGGTGAGGATATGACCGGGTTTAAGAAAGAAAAGCTCAAAGCACTCTTGGCAAGGTTAGAAAAATACCCAATACATTAATGTAGTTCTATAGGGAAAAGATAACTACAAGAAGTCTACTCAGTCCCGGTACTCCTTTTCGATAAGTAAGGTAGGAGCAGCTTGCTGTTTAGTTCCAGTAATCAAGCTAGGCTCTTAGTTGGCTATTCATAGATCTGGAGTTGTCCTCTATTGCTGATTTAGCGGCCTTCTTTAAGAACTCCTTCCTACGTGGTAACAGGGGTTACGGCTAAAAACACCGGTTACTTCTATAAGACCAACAGCTCCTAATGGAAGATTTTCCTTTTCTATCAGCCCGGGTACGCGTGAACATTCGAAAGATTGGCAAGGATGAGATAGTGGGTGGAATAAGGGTCGGGAAGAAACTTCACTGCAGGGGAAAGGCTTATGTCACTCTCAAAAGGAGCGATAGACCAGATGATGATCCCTAACCTGATCTTTCGATATGAAATTTGACAATCAGGGATTGCTCCTAGTCTGGATCCCATGGTACTTCTAGAGGAAGAAAGGAGTCCGGGTTAAAGGACGAGGGCAGATTTCTTCTTTCAGTAGCAGCTCCGGAAGAGCTGCTTCGGATTTTACTGAACTTGACTGAAGAAAAAAAGGTACCAAGCAACTCTTCTTATTACGATGACGTGAGTTTTGACAATTTGGATTGGGGAAATAGCGCACTTCTCGCATTGGAGGTGCCGGAGCGTCCCAAACAGTTGAAGTTGAGGAAAGGTTTAGCGGTAGCCCATGTCTTCTTTATCCCCCTGATTTTGATAGAGGAAGAAAGTCCCTGGGAAAGAGGAGGAGTCCCGTCATTCCTTCACTCGCGCATCCATATGGAGATCAGCCTACAGGCTAAAGGAGAGTCTACGAGCTTGACTTCGCAAAGTTGACAGGAGAACCCGATGTTTTAATCCGTTACCAAGGAAGATTGAGGATACATCGTAGGTTTCATTGCTTTTGATCTCTTTCTTTCTCTGCGGAGAATTAAAGCAAGCCATGCGAGGATCCAAATGATGGTTAGTTCGAGTTAGCTAGCTGCTCATTCCCTTCAGGGTTGAAGGCAACAAGAACACTAGGAGAGGTGTGCCTGGTAATACCTCTATCTAATACTACGCAGGCCAGTCTTTCCTTTGCTTCGTGTGCTCCCTGTCAGAATGCGATCTCTTCTCTTTGGTAGGTATCGTATATAAGAGAAAGCTTTGACTCATCTCCCCGAGTGGGGCTTCTCCTCTCTTTCATAAATTTTATAGAATAAGGGAAGAAAGTCCCGGAAACCAGGACGTACGATTGGCTTTCCCTTTCTTTCAGTTTTCAAGAGATTAGTCCCGCGAGATCGTGATCTAGTTCTTTCGTATAGCTCAAAAAGCAAAATAGTGATTTCGATCGTAAGTAAGCTGAAGGGAGTCCGCAAGACTGGTGAATCCACTAGGGAAACCCGAATTCTGGCAGTTCGCGAGCCAGTACTTTAGTTATTTGTGCCCTCGAAGGACATGTTTTTATCGAATTCTAAGCTTTCTTCTCAGCCCCAGGGAGTTCACCAGGTATAGGCTCAGGAAGCAAGCAACAACTGCTGCGGATCCTGGAACGAAATGATAAATTTCAATAGGCTTTTCTTTTGTACTCGAGTTCAAATCATTGGTCCGGGGTAAAGGAATGATATCCTAAGGAAGCAAAGCAAAAGTAATCCCGTCCGGAGACTATAAGGGAATTCGGGTTAGAAGAATTCTACTCAAACAAAGTCAAGGTTGTGAGCCACGACACTTCTCTTCTAATATCCCGAGTGTTAGACGGAAGGTCAAGTCGAAAGCTAAAGCTAACGCTTACCTCGGATCAAGTCAGCACCACCCGCAGGTTCAGGAGAAAGCGAAGTTCTAAAGAAAAGAAAGAATCGAAGTTGTTGTAAGTTCAAAGGTCTTTTCGAACGGGGTTGTTGTTAGCCGTGGGTAGTTTGATGTACTGGTTTTGGGTGCAGGGTGGTGATGGAATCCTTCTTCTGCTCACCGGGATTTAAGGCTCCATCCGAATCAAGGAGAAGCCACAGTCTAAGAAACCAAGGTATAATGTAATTATGTACACAGAGTCAACACCTCTACCAATAAGGAATCAAGTAAAGTAATCGGTTGAACGCGGTCTAGGTAGAAAGAAGTATTCCTATTCCTGCGTTGTGCCGGAAGTCTTTAAGACTTTCTTGATGCGGAGTAGTGAATATAATCAAGTTCAGCAGTCCAGGCGGGAGGAGTTAATCTGTAATTCCCGTAGTTCCATAGGCAGGAAGTGCATCAACGAGTTTCCGTATCTCGGCAGTAGGGACCGAACTTCAAGCAATAGGGATCAGTGTTCAAGGCTAGGATCTATGTAATATGAATAGTAAGTTGCGCACCCGTCAAGCAGTTCTCACTCCAAGCAGGACTCTTCTATGGATTAGTGGGAAGGCGCAGGATAAGAGAAGATTCGTCTATCTAAGTTGCTGACGAGCCAGTACTGTTCGTGGGCAAGCAAAGTTTCAACTCGCAATCCATTTCTACAGAACGGAGAAAGGTTATGCAGGCGGGTGTTCATTTCATTTTTTTGTTTGGCTACAACGGGTACGCTCTCTAGAAGATTTGCTCGGGGCTGTTCACTTTAACTTGGTCGCCTGGTATCTTTGAAACCTCTTTGCTTGCGGAGGCAGGAGTGCGTCTGAGAGAGCGCTTCGCGAAAGAATCGTGTGGCGCGGTGAAAGGTTTCCCGTTGGGGTTTCCGGCCCCCAGGTCTTCACCTAATTGTGGAAGAGGGGAGGTGCATTGAGTATAAACTCTCTCTCGCGCCTTTCTTCAGCTTGTTCCTGTTCGTCTATTCGGGACGGGGCAGGCAGCCCACATACATACATTAAGAGAAGAAGAGAGGAGAGGGGGTTCCCTGAGATTAACGGTCGAAGAAGGCCACAAAAGCAACCGAAGCTTTGGTCATTCAGTTGACTCCGCCAGTCCGTGCTTGCTGTCATGCTGGCAAAAGCAGGGCTTTCGGCCTTACCTACTATTGGATTTGAACCAATGACTCTCGCCGTATGAAAGCGATACTCTAACCGCTGAGTCAAGTAGGTCAAGCTGAGTCAAGTCAGAGAAAATAGACCCCTATAAGAAAGAGAAAGCGTTATCACTATACGAAATATCGGCCTATTCACTCAGCTAGGGAATAAGACTAACAAAATTTGCCTATTCACTGAACCCAAGACTAAAAAGATAACTTCCTTTGCTCCCTTCCTTCAACTTATAGGATGGAACCCGGACTCCTAACTAAACCCTCTTCCGATTGATTGTCTCGATTTCACTGCCTTGGTTGGCCACCATGCCTACTTCTCTCCAATGCCTCCTTCTTAAACCCCTTCGTACTGCAATAAAATAAATCGATCGATCAAGAGGCTAATCTCTTTTGTTTGGGCCGGTAGCTAAAAGAAAGTCCTCGCCTTCTCTTGAACAAGGGAAGGGCAGCATAGCATTAGCTTCAATTGAACAAGCTCAACCTTGAAAAATAAAGGTGGTATGGTAGGCCGAAGAACCGTTGAACGCTTCAACTTGGCCACTGAAGAAGGCGAAGGCTGGGCAAGAGACTAGGCCAACTTACTGCTTACTGCCATGGTTTAAGCTTTAGGCTCCATAGACGGAACTTTTTTTTTAGGTATAAGGGAGGGGAGGACACCACTCAGCACCTAAGGTGGGGTTCAATGCCGGCCAAAATAAAAAAAAGAGATGTATGGCTGAGGGGAGGAGAGAAAGAACGCATGCATGGGGATTCTGTCGGAGGTTCGATAATCTATGATAGGACATCATAGGCTAAGGAAGAATGAAAGGAAGTCCATTACTGAGAGAAGTGGTGATCTCGTCTTGCTTGCTGGGAGAGAGAAAGCTTCCGGACCACCTTTCCAGCCAGATTGCGAGCGATCACTCAGCAATGAACACTAACTGAAAGCGGCCGGGAAAGAGTAGCCATCCCTTACGGGAATCGAACCCGTGTCTTCGACATGAAAAGACGATGTCCTAACCACTGGACGAAAGGGACCAAAAAGCCATTCTTCATATACCTCAGCTCCGAGAATAGAAGTGGTTCGTTTTGTTTCTATACGCAATTCAAGATTTAGTTTGTGTTCTGGCGATTTCTGATGTGAATTCGGCGGGTCGTCCCCCCTTCCTACGGGTTCCCCCACCAGAGCCCGCTTACGGCACGCATGACGCATGGTTACAACCTTTGCCTTAGCGTACAGCGACTTATATAGAAAGCATGAACCACCTCGAACTCACTCGATCGATGGTTCATGGTTCTACGTAATTAGTAGGATCGAGTTTCTACTCCAATCTAAGGTTTTTAGGGTTGTGAACTCAAGAGTACCGGTACGAGTTCTTTGAGTAAGGAACTGGTAGCTTTTACTTATGTCAATGAGTGAGAACAGTAGTAGTAGATTGAGTTAAAGAGTTTGATCTTCCCCCCAGGATATAGAGGGGTAAGGGTCCTTTCTTTTGTTGTTGCACTGAACTAAGTAAGTGTCCTCTTCTCAGAGAGGAGGAGTTGCCTAAACCTAAAGGATTAGTTCCTCGAGTCTAGTTAACTCGACAGCTTAACACGAATAACGCGCGAGCTTTCCTCGACTATAGCGCGAGTAGAGTCTAGCTCGACAAGAGGAACTGCTTAACTTGACAATAGCTCGACTAGGTCGCTTCTTGTATTAATTGTTTATTTTTTTTTGTTACTTGTACTTGATTGAGTACAGGTAGTAGTAGTGGAGTTGAAGAGGTCGCTATCTCCCCAGTGAAGGCTCGCTTCGCAGACTTCACGAGCAAAGAATAGATATGACTTACAAAAAGGTGCCCATAAGTTTGCTGTCCTGTCTCTGCCTGTAGGTAGTAGGTCCCTGCTCTTTCCGATAAGCGGATAAGTTGAGGGGCTTGCTTCCCAAAATCAACTTCCCTTGCCTCCTCCTGGCCTTGACACTCTAGTTGTTGTAGCTCTTGTTTACTCCTTGTTTTCCTTCTTTCTCTTGTTAGGAGTTTAGAGTATGTCTAGAACGAGTGGAACGAAGTGCTTCCCTTAAAAAGCCCGAGTCCACGACCTAAAGAGGAGCCGAAGGGAGATGGCTAATAGATTGACTTGCTTTTTACCTTTCGTATTCGGCGGAAGTAAAACTTGATATCGGTGAGCTCCGTTTGCTTCGAAAAGATGTTGTTGGGCAGTAAGCATTTGTAAGAATAGCATCCCTATGTGGGGGAAGATCACGAAAGACAAAGATTATAAAGAGGGCCTCATGACGACTAATCCATGAGAGCCCGTATTTATGCTTTCATTCACTCGTTCCTCGTGGTCAGGAGAGGGAAGATCTTAAGGCTTTCTAGTTTTTGAATCCACTTAAGAATTTGATTGTGCCCATTGATTGTATGCCGAGGGAGAGAGCGATAGAGAGAGGGGTGGTAACCTGACCTGGGACATCGATCTGGAGTTGTGGTCTCCTTCCCATCCTTGCGTATGCCTGGACCTAGAACGGAGGATCTGAACGAGAGAGTAGAGTGAAGGCCTGTAGTTGATACAGAAGCGAGAGCTGGATCAAGGCCTTTGATAGAGTGTCCTCCTATCACAGAAAATCCTTTCCTGGTCAATGAAAGAGACGAGCAAGACTTCAAGTTCCGTTATTACCGGGTGCAAGGCTGAGAAAGAAAGAAATTGAAACCCGAATCAAGATCAATGCGTGAAAGAGCAAAGGATTATACATCACAGGGTCAGGCCCCAGGAGATGATACTCTCCGTTCTTTAATCAGATAAGGATGCTTTCCATGAATTGCTCCAGCTCTGGTGCACACCTGTTCTCTCTAGAAAGATAATGTTCACTGGAAAGCACAGACCAGCTAAAAAAAGAGTGAGCTAATCAAGGTCGGGGCGGGAATACCAGTTCGAAAATAAAGACAGATCAATCACTTTGGCAAGAAGAGTGAGCGAACAAGTCTGCTTTCTTCTCCATTGATGTCGAATTCAAGTTTATTGACCTCTTACTAAAAGGAGACAGCTAAGAGCTAGGGGCGGCGAAAGCTTATTCCGGGAACGCTATTTCCCGGCCTGGGACAGTTGGTTGATTGGATAAGAGGGGAGATCCGCGAAGGGAGTATAAAAAAATCAAGTAATAGGAAAAAAATGCTATTCAAAAGAATCAGACTAGCTTTCCGTACTGACAAAGAGTCTTTTAGTACTACTATGTATTAATATCTAACCAAAAAAGAAGGAAGAGAACGAAAGGAGAAGAGAAGTCCACTTCCGGGACGGAGCCCTACATAAATTGAAGCATCAGGAACAAGCAAAGAACCGGTTAAGAGTTGGAGATTGTGCTTCATATTATTTATGTATTATCCATTCATTCGGACTTCGAACAAGCCTTAGGTTGAATCCCGACATGGGCGAGTAGGGATTCCAGGACAGTTTCAAGCAGCTTCTTCGGGCCGATTACTCATTCGCTTTGTTACGAAAGAAGTTGCAAGGTGCGAGATGCGCAGCCTTTGATCCAATTCAGCTTCAAGGGCCTTACCATCCATCCCGGTTAAGGAATGACAGGTCTACGTTCTGGTCTACCCGCACGTGACAGAATTGTGCATAGTCCGTATGTCATCCCGCTTCCAAAGCCCGATCTTTCTCTGTCTGGGTTCGTCTAGCTTTGCATTGCTTGCCTGGCTTAGACTGGGTTAATTTCCCCCCTTTGAAAGCCCCATACCTTACTAGAGCCCCCCAACAAGACCACAACTCAATTAAGTCCGCCTTCTGTCCTCCACTACCAAAAGACGTGGAGACCTGTTTCTCTCGTCAGCTCCTTACCTAAGGTTACCTTCACGTCACTTCCTTGAACTCGCTTAAGGAAATCCCGAGCTCCAACACTCGAAAATAGTAGCTACACAACAACAAGACAATGGGGCCTACAGACCCCCACGACTATTAATAAAGCACAGCTCTTTCCTCACATCTACCTAACCAATTCCGATTGAGCGCGTGAAAATGCAAGATGGAGGCCTTTCAGAATGAAAGGAAGATCATCCCTGGGGAAAGAGATCGGCAATTCGCTCAGGCGGTTAGTTAGTTGTAATTTAGTAGGCAGTTCTTCTCTTTGCCTTTCAGCCGGCTAGTCCGCTTATCCCTCTGTGAGCGGAGATGGTTATACAGGAAGTGTTGTGGCTTTGGTGGAAGGCTGGGAAGATCCTTGTTTGGGTTTGGTAGACTCTTAGTTTGGGACGATCTTTCCGGTTTAGGAATTTACTATGGAATTCGGTCACTCGGGTAAGAACTTAAGGCATTGAAAGACGTGAACCAAATCATTTAAGCGTCCACGTATTGGCTTCGATTCTGGCAGAAGCGGGATGGCACTCTATTACGTAGATAGACAGAAGAGGGCCTAGCTGGCTTGACCCAGAGAATAATGTTGAGTTGAGGAAAAGAAGCCTTCCCAATTTAAATATTTTCCTGTCGATGTAGTCTTTTCTTCTCTGTCCTGCTCCCCGGAAAAGGGCGAAGCGGAAATTTAATAAAAAAGAAGAAAGCTGGTAGATTCAGGCTACCCTAGTAGCGTAGATTCCGTCCCTCCCAGTTCACAGATGTAGTTGCGTGTAGTTAACTTTTTTCTTCGAGATTGGCTTGGTGTTAAGTGTACCGCTTGTGTAGCCTATGCGAAGCGAACAAGCAAGGGATTGAGCTGCGCGAAAGCCGCGTTCGCGCATTCGTTTTCTTGCTGGGTACAAGATCGAAAAGAATGCCCGTATGTCGAGATACAGGGTTTTTCGAGAAAAGGTCCCATCCTTCAATATCATGATTGGGTCGACCAGGCCAGATCATGAGTGAATAGAAAATCGAAAACGTACATAGCTGTTCCAGCTGAAATACTTGGAATAATTCTACCACTTCTACTAGGAGTAGCCTTTTTAGTGCTAGCTGAACGTAAAGTAATGGCTTTTGTGCAACGTCGAAAGGGTCCTGATGTAGTGGGATCGTTCGGATTGTTACAACCTCTAGCAGATGGTTTGAAATTGATTCTAAAAGAACCTATTTCACCAAGTAGTGCTAATTTCTCCCTTTTTAGAATGGCTCCAGTGGCTACATTTATGTTAAGTCTGGTCGCTCGGGCCGTTGTACCTTTTGATTATGGTATGGTATTGTCAGATTCGAACATAGGGCTACTTTATTTGTTTGCCATATCTTCGTTAGGTGTTTATGGAATTATTACAGCAGGTTGGTCTAGTAATTAGGGGGCGGCCGTTCGGTCGCCTATGATACTAGGACCAATAGGTCAAAAATGGGTTTGTGCCGCAGGTGTTGAACGATCTACTCTACACAGGTGTGGGCTTACAGGGCTAGGGCTCATAAAGCCTTTCTTTCATTCAAAAATAGGGCCCTGGTCGGTCACTTTTCCGGGCCGGGATCGATAGATAAGTGGAAGTCATAAAAAAGAGAGAGATATTTATCTTCGCACCTAAGATCAAGAGGAAGGGTAGCTTGTCAAGCTGGCCTATATAAAATATATTATTCATTATTATAGAATCTTTTAGAAAAATCTTTAGAAAAAGATTCACTGTCTTTCTTTTAACCGGCTGTTCTTCTTTGTCAACGCTACTAAGGACCTATGGGTTAGCCTACTAATGTATTGTATAGTAGGGTATAGTAGGCGAGCGAGTTAGCGAAGACGCTTAGGCTAATAGATAAGAGAGCGTCAGTGTGTAGCCTTCATTCTACTACGCTACGCAAAGGTTACGAAGTCACTTAGCTCGACGTTAGGAGAGTCAAGGGGGAAGGCCATACCTACATAGAAGAACCGCTGTTCGCTGACTTTCTAAGGTCTAACCTAACCTTTCGCTCCCCTACTGAAAAGGGGCACAAAGCCGCTTTGCACCGCTGATAGACTACTTAAGATTCAAAAGGCCCTACTTAGTTTCGCAAGCCTTTGTCATTGTCAGTCAACTAAGTAGGGCCTGAGGCCCCCTGCTAATCCGTAAATCTTAGGAGCATGCCGCAACACAACAAAAGGATGGTCCCCTATGCATTTCATTAATTCCGGAAGGGAAAAAAAAAGTACCCCATCATGGTGAACCTCTCCTTGTGATCGGGATGAGGTAGATGCCTCCCATCTCATTGGGGGGCGGATCGAATCGGAGTTTCCTTAGGTAGCCACCGACCTACAGTTATCCTTAAACTTCCGTGCTTGGTGGAGAAGAAGCGAACAAAGGTACGCTCGCTTGCTGTCTTGTTCTCTGCCGCGAACTGGGATCGCTCGCCAGCTAGGTCAGATTGAAGCAAGAATTTTTGAGAACATATTACCCATATTCGGGGACAAGGGGCGGAACGACCTCTCGATCTGCTTACTGCAGCCCAGGAATAAAAACGTCGTCTAGGCGTTCCTTGTTGCTCCGATCTCCCCGACGCCTAGGACGTTGTCTGGGCCAAGAGCCATAGTTAATTGCTGTTTCCGTTTGGTTGTTTTTTTCTTGTTGTTGATACCGGCAAGACCAGCCAGATGATGTCTGCTGGTTGGTAGTGAGAGGACTCGTAGTACCTGCATACCCAAAAGAAAAGGAGGCGCTGATTAAAAAACAATCATTTTCTTTTCTTACTCTCCCTTAGCAGCCAGCGGGAAAGGAGTCTATCTATCTGCCTAGCTTTGGTAGATTTCCCCCAACGCAATCCATAGAAATTACACGAATCCCTTGGTGGATAAGTCCGACGACTCAGCAGCAGTGCGGAATGGAGTTTATCGTCTGGTGGATCTGATCTTTAGGGGGCAATACATACCAAAAGGTGCTTTAGTGATCTTTGATGGTCTGAACAAGGAACTCTGTGTGGGGATCCATCTTGTTGTTATTCGCATTGTTCACCTTGGTCTCCAATCTGGTTGTTCTGCGCTTTATATTTAAAGCAAGCAGCTTCATCCTTGATGATGGCCTATGGTGGTGATGAATTCGTTCATCCGGACAATGCGGTACCTGTTTATCTCGCTCGGTCCGGTTACCCTCGGATCATTCCGTCTCATCATAGGCGTATGATTCTGAAGAAGGATGAGAAAGCGGACATGCTGGTGAAGTTTTATTTAAAAATATTATCTCTGTCAAAGATCATTACTTTGGCAAAGAAGGTTGATAAATCAACGTTTTCTAGTAGAAAGAATATCCCCACCCGAGCCGACGAAAGAGGAAGTAGAAAGATTTACACAGTAAGAGCGATTTAACTTTAGTTAAAAAAAATAAAAATAAAGTCCGATCGGACCAAGACGGAAAGATTCATACAAAGAGGGGATAAGAAGGGATAGCGCTTCGATCAGCATGAAATAAGGTAAGACCCGAAGCGTATAGTAGAAACTCCTTGAGTTAAGCATAAATAAGTACCCCAGAGGCTACGAGAAAGATCTGAGGGCGATCTCGCATTGCTGCCTCACAAAGCCCTTCCTGCTTTCTATACGCAATACTTCGTCTAGCCCCTCGTAGACAAGACAATTGCTAGCCTGAAAGTTGCTTGATACTAAGTCTATCTTCATTCCCATCCTGACATGCGGAGGCTGCCAGTGCATTGTATCTAACCACACTGTGGCAAATCGATACAGGTTGCTAAACAGCTTACTATACCATACAAAGGCATATCCGGCTGTTATAGAATCCCCTGCTATTGAATATGAGTAACTATCCAATTCCATAATAGAAAGAGATGGGACTAGTTGGTTTTATTCCTTCACTTAAATCAAGGATCTTAGATCTTGCCGCTGTGATCTTTTCTCTTGTTTCAGAAGCTGGGATTGGGCCGGCTTTCCTTTCTTAACCAGGCTCAAGGGAAGTTAGAAGTCAAAGAAGCCTTGGTGCCTAGCGAAAGCGAGTTCTTCTTTCTTTTCTTGCTCGAAGGGTAAGCGGATCTGAGTCAATTCGATCTTTTCGGCACTTTCGAATGATTGTGTTTAACACCCTAACGATTCTGTTAAAGGGGATTCATATTACTGTTGAGCTGACTAAACTCAGTTGTCGGTTAGCGGGTGCAGGTCAAACGAGGAAAGAAAGAAGAGTTCCGGTACAACCAGACGAAATATCACTGATCATCCAGGCACAGAAACTCAACCAACTGTAGATGCAATCTTAATGCATTCTGGGATGAAGGAATAACC